TGTCGAACAAGGGCGTGAAACGTAATCAAGATAGGATCAGAATCATGAAAATCGGGGTGCTGACATGTTGTGCTCTGACGGGGAGACTTGATAAAATAGGAGAAGGAGGTTCATTTCAATAACAAGCTTTTATCGGGGAGCCGTTACTGATAGTCCCGGCCCGAAAGAGCCATTGAAGTCGGAACATAAAAATGAGTTGTACAAGAATCCAGAGCTCCATTTTTCTTTTTCGAAGCTACTCCTTTTCCTATTCATTCAACTGCCAAATCTTATGAATTCGGGTCGATTGGATCGAGTGAAAAATACTATTGTTTTGGTTGTGGACTCAAGGGTTCAAGTTCAAACATGTTCTTTGAAGAAATATATGAGTTCTATTATAATTATAATAGAAAAAAATATGTTTTTTTTATTCCATTGTAAGTAAATCGAGAAAAGGAAAAACATAATAAGAAATGACACTCCTATCATAGGAATGGAAATAGCCTTGTTGCTGCTTCAATAACAAGCATTTTCGTTTTCAAATCAAATAAATCATTTGATCTATGATTCATTGGAACAAGGAATGGCCTGGCTAGGTACTGGCCAGGCCGGGGGAATAAAAGAAAGAACTTTTCGGACGAAATCAAAGAGGTACTCTTTCTATTGGAGATATCTGTTTCGAATCATTATCTAAAGGGAATTGATGATTGATCAAATTCGTCTATATTTATAGAATAAAGAAAGATAAGGAAAAACTTTTATCAACCTTTACTTCACGCGTCACATATGAATTATCCTTTTAAAATTGGGAGAGATGGCTGAGTGGACTAAAGCGGCGGATTGCTAATCCGTTGTACGAATTATTTGTACCGAGGGTTCGAATCCCCCTCTCTCCGTTTCTTCTGATCACTTGATATTTCCCTTTCGAATTCGAAAAAATCTCTAACCCCCTTTCTCATAGTTAAATGTATGGAATGGAGAAAGAAAATCCTAAGAAAATTCAGAAATCGAGCAAGGAAAAACCCCTGATTTTTTTATTCATCACGTCCAGGATTACGTCCTGGATCATTAGATAGGAATCCGAAGATGAAGAGAGAAACAAAGAATATCACTACTGTGTAAACGAAGAGTTTGAGAGTAAGCATTACACAATCTCCAAGATCATTTTGGGGGAAATAGGGGAATAGATTCTCCATTTTTGTACCACATATTCCGTTTTGACACCAAGAAAAGAAGCGGTTTCTAGAAAACATAAGGAATTTGCAGGAATGCATTTGTAATAAGATTCTGATTCTTTCGTTAACAAAATGATCTCTCATACCTACAATTAGGTATTGTAGGGACCATACATAGGGTCTTCGACCCCCAGAAGGAATGAAGAAATGAGGTGATTCCGATTCATCTCGGTTATCCAAAAGAATTTCCATGTTTGAGTCGAGGGTTCATTATCTGATCTTATCAATTCTTAAGAATAGAATTTTTTTTTATCGAATAAATCATGAATGTTTCTAAGACAGTATTAAAGATCTCATCGAAAACTTACAGCAGCTTGCCAAACAAGGGCTAAGAGAAAAAAGAGCACAGGTATGACTGGCATAACATCTACGATTGGGTTGAAAAAAGCATAAGCTTCGGGCAATTTGGCGAAGAAAAAGCTACTCGAATGAAGGGCAGAATTAAGACAGATCAAACTAAAGATATTAAGCATAACAAACATTTTGTTCTTGGAGAAAATTTCATTATTATTGGGTTATTGATATAAGGGGAAAATGAAGAAAGAAGGGAAAGTAGGCCGCAAAATCTTTCTTTTTCTTTGAACTCCCTCAATCAAAAATCCTTCAATTCTCAAATGAGAATAGAAGGAATCATACCTTACATACAATATCTTAATTGAATTATATGTAATGATCAATAAATTCATTTTGATTCTACATCTACATGTGTAGAATCATAGCAACAACCAATTCAATAGATATTGGGGCTGGAATTGACGAACAACCAATACCGATATTAGTGTTTATCGGTGTCGAATAGAAATAAAAATGGGGCGTGGCCAAGTGGTAAGGCAACGGGTTTTGGTCCCGTTACTCGGAGGTTCGAATCCTTCCGTCCCAGACCAATTCTATCATAACAAAGATTGTTCTTTTTAACAATCTTCTGTTTAAGGGTGTAATGTTGGATACAATGTGATCCAATCTTTCTTTGTGATTTCTAATGATTCTTCTATAGAATCATATCTTCCCTTTCGATTTTGTTTCTCACAAACAAACGGATCGAGTATCAATGACATGTGGATGGAAATAAATATCTTTTTTGATTTGGTATTAATTCCATCGCTGGAATTAAAGCTCCTGAGACTGGGGTGGGACAAAATCAAACAAAATAGTAACAACGAATTGATATGAACCCATTTTGCTTTGTACTTATACAAGACAGGATAGCATCCCATAAGAAGATCCTTTTAAATTGGCTTTGGGTATGATTCATGATCCCCATGGAATTCGTGTCGATATGAGTTAATCCGCAAAGGAAAGGAAGGTATCAATTTCAAGACCCTTGTCATCCGGATCTTATTAACAAACAAGAAAATTCAATACGGAACAGATTATTTTCTTTGGACCTAATTTCTTTTATTTTGTATTTGATTTGGCTCCAATGAATAATTGGAAATCAATGTAGCGATCAATTGGGGGAGGGGGGAGATTCATACACTCACTTTACTTTATGGAAAGATTCCTGAATCTGAAGTAAGGAAAATCTGTAGAAAATGAACCATGCCTATATGTATTGTTATTGTTCTATTTCAGTGATCAGTGACACCGGTGTTTCAGTTTTGGCGAAAAAGATCTGCGATCCCTTAAATACCCACGATTACCCCCGGTAACACTTGTTTGGTGTATCTGATGAATACGATAAAATCAGATTCCTACGATTCTGATTTTATCAATCAGATGAAAGAATACCTGAAAGAATACCGACCTTAATCTTTTCTTTCATGAGCCCCTTCTATCCATCCCCAAGAAAACAAAACAATTGGATTTGTTTCTTGACCCATTTATCTGGTTTAAATTATTGATGATTCAATCGGAAAGGAAACATAGAGGTCTCTTATGATGATCAAACTCGCGTCTGATTTAATTAATCAGATATCTGCTAAACATTTTTAGATCCTCGTTGTACCGACTTGTTGATGGATTTAGAGATTCAATTCAGTCTTTACTGGAAAACTTATTTCCAGTAATGATGTCGAAGTAGGAAATTCTTGAAATTGTTTTTTATGATTCCTTATAAATTCTTTCTACTCGAAGAAGTGTGACATTGGTGAATCTATCCTATCGAGTCACTTGCGATCTTTCCCGGTCATTGGAATAGCTTATTTGGTTAATGACTCATTTTGTTCCGGTATCGGTAATCTAATTAAAGACCCTTCTTTAGTTTTAGTTGTTTGAGAAAGAATTGGATCTTTCATGATTCATCATCCCTAACAATCTGTTGAAGATGTAAAGAAGTGTTAAGCAACGCATTTCTTCGTGTTTTTTATAAACGTGTTTCATTCTTCTAATAAAATATGGGGTTAAATTATATTCTTGCTGAGACTTCTCCAGATCCATATATGAAAATGTAAAGTATGGAGGACTTCATATACTATATACCGATTGAGCCAATGACTATTCATGATTCCATATTGAATCAATTCCATACCGGTCCAAAATTAGAGGAATGTTATGGTAAAACTTCGTTTGAAACGATGTGGTAGAAAGCAACGTGCGACTTGAAGGACATTATTGGCTGTGGATTCTTGTACCCACCATTTTATATATCAAAGAAGATGCTCTCGGCTCGACATAGTTTGTTCTATTCCACTAGGACCCCAATTTTGGGGTTGTAATAAAATAATATAATTATAATATAGCACATGATGGAGCTCGAGCATAAAGAATTGGTTCATTTAGCAGAGAGAAGGATCTAGGGTTAATGCCAATCAATAAGTTGGAACAACTTCGTAAGTATATCTTCGGTATAGAAATTGAAAGGATCAAGTTCGAACAAGTAAAAAAAAAGTAAAATGAATTTGTCGAAATAGTTTTACCAATTCCGATCAAAAGTGTATCACAGGGGAATCAATCGTTTTCATAGAACGAAATAACAAAAGGTATGTTGCTACCATTTTGAAACAATTAAAGATCACCGAAGTAATGTCTAAACCCAAGGATTCAAAGCAAAGATAAAATAAAGGATACCGGAACAAGGAAACACCGTTTTCAATTGTCTCAACAACTAGATCAGAATGGGGAAGAAATAAAATCGATTCTAGGCGAGACAAACAAAAGAGGTTAGAGACGGCTCAATAAATGTCTAAGGATTTCCCTTCGAGCTCTTTGAGAATTACCCAACTTGAGTTATGAGTACGAATGAGATTTCTTTTTTTTTTTTTCAGGAAGGAAGAACAAAAAAAAAAATGACTCAAATCATAGTCTAATTGATGATTTTGTGGATCTATTTGCCACTACAATACATAAATTCGAATCATTCTTTTTCGAGCCGTACGAGGAGAAAACCTCTTATACGTTTCTAGGGGGGGTTGTTCATTTATGTCTATCCCAATGAGTCATCTATCGAATCGTTGCAATTGATGTTCGATCCCGAAGAGAGGGAAGAGATCTTCGTAAAGTGGGTTTTTACGATCCGATAAAGAACCAAACTTATTCAAATGTTTCCGCTATTCTATATTTCCTTGAAAAAGGCGCTCAACCTACAGGAACTGTTCATGATATTTCAAAGAAGGCGGAGGTATTTAAGGAATTTCGAATTAATCAAATGAAATTAATGAAATAAAAAAAAAAAGGGGGGCCAGTATCTAGCTTTGTCTAATTGTTTCTCCACCATTCCTTATTTTTTTTTCTCTATTCTCTATTCATTGTTGCTCTCACATGACCCCGTATCATAGAACTATAAAAAAAATATCTTCTCTTGATATGAGACAGATAGAAAAAAGATTGAGTGAATAGATGAAATAACTGGGAAATTATGGGATTACCATCAATCAGATGGTTTTCGTTGGGACTCCACCAACAAACAAAAGGTCAATCTTGCTTATTGTACCTCTATTGAATAAATATTGAATAAACCCGACATTTTTTTCCTACCGGAATTCCTTATTTATTTCCCCACTCATACTTCATCCCTTATCTATGTTGTAGTGTCACTCCAACACAAGTCCTTGTTTTATTTATTGAATTGGTTTTCTCAACATTCAATTCATATTGACAATGGTGTATCGAACAAATATAATTCGATCGTGGATAAATAGATCTATTTATCCACATTTCATAAGTTTGTTTCTTTATTTCACTCAAACGATGGGTTCGTCAATTTCGTTGTGACACAAGAAGTATCTTAGTTAATATAATGAAAAAAAAAAAAAATAGAGTATGGGTAGTCTATCCATTTTTACATCTATTTAGATTTTCTCTATAATTTATCCCAGAATCTGTTGTATTTTCATCTGATCTCTGTTCATTTTTATGTTCACAATTGATCATCAAATCTTTCTTTTTGATCTGTTGCTAGTTCAATGTTTTGACGAGGTCGGGCAATCGAATCTCTTTATTTATTTTTTATTCCGATCGTATCTACACACCCTATTTATATGGGTTGCTAACTCAACGGTAGAGTACTCGGCTTTTAAGTGCGGCTATGGTCTTTTACACATTTTGATGAAGCAACGGATTCGTCCATACCATTGGTGGAGTTTGTAAGACCACGACTGATCCTGAAAGGGAATGAAAGGAAAAAACAGCATGTCGTATCAATGGAGAACTCTTAGAATACTTCATCCTTAATGGATCGATACAAAATCTTGTTTTGATTCTTTTCTTGGAAAGGGGTCAAATCAATTCAAGTTGGGTCGAGTGAATAAATGGATAGAGCCCTATAGCTCCAATTATAGGGAAACCAAAAGCAACGAGCTTCTGTTTGTTCTTAATTCGAATGATTACCCGATCTAATTAGACGTTAAAAATATATTAGTGCCTGATGTGGGAAAGGGTTCTCTTGTGAGTGGATCATCAATTCCTTTTTTTTTTCATGAATCCTAACTATTCTCTATTATGTTCTCTATTATGTAGTGGAGACGAATGTGTAGAAGAAACGGTATACTGATCAAAATTCATTATTCCAAAGTCAAAAGAGTGATCGGGTTGTAAAAATAAAGGATTTCTAACCATCTCTTGTAACTATAACGAACATAAATAAATTGGATGGAAATAGGATCCGTTGATTGTCCTTTCTGGCTCCGGGGTATCTATTCTTTTCTTACTATATACCTTGTTCTGACCGTATCGTACTATGTATTATTTGATAACTCAAGAAATCCCCCATTTGGTTCAAGTGTAATTTCAAATGGAAATGGAGGAACTACAAGGATATTTAGAAATGGATGGATTTCGGCAACAATACTTCCTATATCCGTTTCTATTTCAGGAATATATCTACGCGCTTGCTCATGGTCATGCTTTAAATGGATCGATTCTTTATGAACCGGTGGAAAATTTAGATCATGACAATAAATCCAGTTCACTAATTGTGAAACGTTTAATTACTCGAATGCATCAACAGAATCGTTTGATTATTTCGGTTAATGATTCTAATCAAAATCGATTCGTTGGGCACAACAATCATTTTGATTCTCAAATGATATCGGAGGGTTTTGCAGTCGTTGTGGAAATTCCATTCTCGCTGCGATTGGTATCTTCCCTAGAAGAAAAAGAAATAGCAAAATCTCATAATTTACGATCTATTCATTCAATATTTCCCTTTTTCGAGGACAAGTTATCACATTTAAATCATGTGTCAGATATACTAATACCCCACCCCATCCATCTGGAAATCTTGGTTCAAACCCTTCACTCTTGGATACAAGATACTCCTTCGTTGCATTTATTGCGATTCTCTCTCTACGAGTATTGGAATTCAAATAGTCTCATTACTCCAAAAAATGCCATTTCCCTTTTTTCAAAAGAGAATCAAAGATTCTTCTTGTTCCTCTCTAATTCTCATGTATATGAATGTGAATTCATATTCATTTTTCTCCGTAAACAACCCTTTCATTTACGATCAAAATCTTTTGGATCCTTTCTTGAGCGAACACATTTCTATGCAAAAATAGAATATCTTGTAGTAGTGCTTTGTAACGATTTTCAGAAAACCCTATGGTTGTTCAAAGACCCTTTTATGCATTATGTCAGATATCAAGGAAAATCGATTCTGGCTTCAAGGGGGGCTCGTCTTCTGATAAAGAAATGGAAATCTCACCTTGTCAACTTTTGGCAATGTCATTTTGACTTGTGGTCTCAACCGGCCAGGATCCATATAAAGCAATTATATAATCATCCCTTCTATTTTCTGGGCTATCTTTCAAGTGTACGACTAAACTCTTCGGTGATAAGGAGTCAAATGCTAGAGAATTCGTTTCGAATAGATACTGCTATTAAGAAATTCGAGACCGTAGTCCCAATTATT